TTTTTAACTTAATAAATGATTAGCAACAAAAGGATTTTTTTTTAGTGAACGTGCCATATCGGATAACTCCTTTTTTGTATTTGTAAATGTAAGGGGCGGATGTAGCCAAGTGGATCAAGGCGGTGGATTGTGAATCCACCATGCGCGGGTTCAATTCCCGTCGTTCGCCCAATTCTAAAAGTTTAAATATTCCTATTTACGGCGACGAAGAATAAAATTATCACTATATTTCTTCTTTTTCCTACTTCTTCTTCCAAGTGTAGGATAACCCCAAGGGGTCATGGGTCTTTTTCTACCAATTGGGGCTCTCCCCTCACCGCCCCCATGCGGATGGTCTACAGGGTTCATAACTACTCCTCTTACTATAGGACGCTTACCTAGCCAACACTTAGATCCCGCTTTACCCAAAACTTTTTGGTTTACCCCAACATTACCCACTTGTCCAACTGTTGCTAAGCAGTTTTTGGGTATCAAACGGACCTCCCCAGATGGTAATCTTAATGTGGCCGATTTACCCTCTTTTGCAATCAGTTTTGCTACAGCACCTGCTGCTCTAGCTAATTGTCCACCTTTTCCAAATGTGATTTCTATGTTATGTATGGCCGTGCCTAAGGGCATATCGGTTGAAGTAGATTCTTCTTTTTTATCAATAAAAACCCCTTCTCAAACTGTACAAGCTTCTTCCAAAGCATACGGCTTTCTAGATGTATATGATGATATCTAGACGGATGGATCTTATATGAATCGTATGATGAAGTACCATATGAGTGGATATATAGGAATCCAAATCCGCCGAATCGCTCATGTTATGATCTTCCACATCCTAGGTCTCCCTGTTCCGTCATCTGGCTTATGTTCTTCATGTAGCATTCAGACCGAATGACTCTATGAAATTACGTCGATACTTCCACATATTACGGGTAACGTAGGAGACATCTCTATTTTTCCCCGGGGGATTCTTATAATTACCACTGCTTAGTTTTCAATTCGCCTCTGACCATCAAATTAAATGTGAATAACCCGTCTCCCTCTCTTTGAAACAAGGGGCGCTTCCGGTTCTGTCCGTGCTTCAAACAATTTTGTCTTCTCCATATTACCATATCTCTAGAGTCAATAATTTTCTATGAAGAACTACTGAACTCAATCACTTGCTGCCGTTACTCAACAGTTTTCTGTTGAGGTCTATCCCGTAGAGGTACTCAAATTGGATCAGTGATCGATTTATAGGTTTCGTCGTAAACCTAATTGGTTACTTCCAATTACGTAAATCAATAGTTCAAACCGCACTCAAAGGTAGGGCATTTCCCATTGATATAGGAACTTCTGTACCAGAAACAATGGTATCTCCAATTATAGCCCCTCTGGGATGTAAAATATATCTCTTCTCACCATCCCCATAGTGTATGAGACAAATGTATGCATTTCGATTAGGATCGTATTCTATGGTTACGATTCTACCAGATATGTCTTTTTCATTCCGTCGAAAATCTATTTTACGGTATAGACGCTTATGACCTCCCCCTCTATGCCCTGCGGTAATGATTCCTCTCGCATTACGACCTTTACCACAATGATGCTGTCCATAGATCAAATTATTTCGTGGATTGGATTTCACTTGACTGTCTACGGCTCTGTTGCGTGTACTCGGGGTAGAAGTTTTGTATAAATGTATCGCCATGTTAATGTTATTAAGTATTTTGCTTTAAGTTCTTTTCTCTATAAGAGGTGGAATATAATAACCCGGTTGAAGCGTAATGATCATACGTCTGTAATTGTAATGCATTGTATGTCCCATAATAGGTCCCATTCTTCTACCTTTTCTAGGGAGTCGATGACTATTCATAGCTATTACCTTGACACCAAAGAAGAGTTCGACCCAATGCTTTATTTCTGTCCTAGTTGATCCTGATTCGACATTAGAAGTATATTGATTGTTCTCCAATAACCGAATACTTTTTTCTGTAAATACTGCATATTTGATTCCATCCATAAATCCATTTTCTTCCCTATGAGTTCCAGTATCGATAAGAATTATAGTTCTTATTGTTCATATGTTATGTATGAATATACCATACCAATTCATTATGTATGGATGATGAGATTCTATATATACAGAGCCAATTCCAATGGACTTATTGAACGTTCCCATTGGCGTGCATCCAGCAGGAATTGAACCTACGAATTTGCCAATTATGAGTTGGGCGCTTTAACCATTCAGCCATGGATGCTTAATGGGTATCCTCGTGTATTGTATCGTCATTAAATTAACCAAATTTACATTGAAATGGAATCTTTAGGAGGAAGCAACGAAACGCCAGGAATCAATAGGAGGAAGCAACGAAACGCCAGGAATCAATAGGAGCAATCAATGAAACGCCAGGAATCAATGAAACAATATCAATGCAAATTATGGATCTTCGAATTGAGAGAGATATTGAGAGAGATCAAGAATTCTCACTATTTCTTAGATTCATGGAGAAAATTAGATTCCGTGGGATCTTTCACTCACATTTTTTTCCACCAAGAACGTTTTCTTAAACTCTTTGACCCCCGAATTTGGAGTATCCTACTTTCACGTGATTCACAGGGTTCAACAAGCAATCGATATTTCACGATCGAAGGTGTAGTACTGCTTGTAGTAGTGGTCCTTATCTCTATATCTCGTATTAACAATCGAAAGATGGTCAAATATCTTCCAAAAGGGAAAAAGATTTCTGAGAGTTGTT